ATGGGAGTCATTGAAAATTTTTACAAAAATATTTTGTTGTAATTGTCTAAGAAAATGTTTGACCTGTTTAACTTTGTAAAAATTATCAGAAGACTTAAAAAGAGAATCACATTCATCACTAAAATCCTTAACTCTGAATACAATGACCCGATAATCTATACTATCTAATTTTCGAATTTCACAGTCTAAGTTTTTAGTAAAGCCTATAGATTTTAAAAACATTATAAAATATTTGATTGATAAAGCTGATAATATAGGTCTTTGATATGCTATATAATCTGAGTGAATGGTAATTAAAATGAAACTTCTAGCATTATTAGCTATTGGTCTTACCGTTTCCATTAGCCAATCGGCATAGTGATTTTCTAAAGGTAATAATTTCCAAAAATAATTTAAAAATTCCCTTGTTAAGGAATCTTCAATTCGTTCAAAATTATTGCTTAGAAAATCAGGTTTGTAATTTGCAATCAATGTTCTTCGAATTTTCATTTCAAATTTCAAAAATTTCCCTTATCGTCCAACATCGTAAATTTTCGCAGATCGGTTACTATGTTTAGAAGCAATTTTTAAACTTAACTCCGTTTTCGTAGCGTTAATACGGACGTTAATTATTTTAGCACGAATAGTTTCTTCACTTCGTTTAAAAAAATCTACTACTAGGGATTCCTGATTTGGTTGAATTGGTAAAAAGTAATTCAAATCCAATCGATTAATCTTGGCAGTAGGAAATAAGTTCCAGTCAATCTTTTTTTGCTTTAAGAGCTGATAAAAGAAGGCCGCACTCTTGGAGGGAAAAACCAGACAACCACTATCCCAATAGGTACTTACATTCACTACAAATTGAATTTGATATTAGTTCTTAGAATTGATTTGAATCTAAGTAGACTAAGATTCGCAATATTTTTTACCAACGTCAAAAGAATTAAATCCTAACTTGAAAAAGAACTCAACGATTTTTTGTTTTCTGTATTGAGATAAGGCATTAAATTTCAATTCAAAATAATCAACGACTAGGTTCTCAGACTTAAACCTGAATTTATTAAATTTATTTAGAGTCATATTTGGATTTTTAAAATAAAAATTTCCAGGCGCAACTTCGTGATGACAGAAGAGTATGGAGGTCAAATCTTAAAAAACGGCAATCAATGAGTTTCTTTTGATTAATAAATTTGCAAATAATATCAATCAAATTAAATAAGAGTAATCTAAACCTATTGTTCGATTAATCTTAATTTAAAAAAGAGAAATTAAGAACAATAAAATAAGAATAGTATTTTAAGAAGTTTTTATTAAATAGGAGTAAACAGAAAATAGTAAGGATGAAATTTCTCCGAAATATTAAAAATTTCATATATAATACTAATCTATAATAATATGATTATATATTAATATTATTTTCTATATTTAAATTTTTAATATTTCTAAAGGATTATCGTTTATGGATACTCGTTTACTAGTAATTGCTGCTCCAGTATTAGTTGCAGGATCATGGGCTTTATATAATATCGGTCGTTTAGCTCTACAACAAATTCAACGTTTATCACGTTAAATTAAGAGCTAAACAAATTGGAAGGCATGAGAAAAAAAGTTTGATTCTACTTGACTTTTAAATAAACCTTTTATAAGATTTAAGAAGTAAATATTTATCAAACTAAAAATTCATGGCGGTACCAAAAAAACGAACATCAAAATCGAAAAAGAATGCTCGTAAAGCAAATTGGAAAAGAAAAGGATACAAAGAAGCTCAAAAATCATTATCTTTAGCAAAGTCAATGTTAAGAGGTAAAACTACAAGCTTTGTCTATAGTTTATATGTTGATGAATAAATCTTTAAATTTTCTTTAAAGATTTATTTATTTTAATTCTAAAACCAAATTTGAAAAAAATAAGCGGATGTGGCGAAATTGGTAAACGCGCTAGGTTTAGATTCTAGTAACTAATGTTTTGAGAGTTCAAGTCTCTCCATCCGTAATTTTCTAAATTATAGAATTTTTTACTTATCATTATTGTAATATAATAGCTAATTTAAAGATGACACTTCCTTTTACTCTACAACAATTACGTATATTAAAAGCAATTGCAACAGAAAAGAATTTTACTAAGGCTGCAGAAATTTTATATCTTTCCCAACCTTCATTAAGCAAACAAATTAAAACATTAGAAAAGAATTTGGATATTTTATTAATAAATAGAAAAGGTAATAAGATATCTTTAACGGAAAATGGTAAAGTTTTTTTGCAATACTCGGAACGAATTTTAGCATTATGCGAAGAAAGTTGTCGAGCATTAATAGATCTAAAAAATGGTGATCGTGGAAACTTACGAGTAGGAGCAAGTCAAACAACTGGAACATATTTAATGCCCCAAGTGTTAGCATTGTTTGCACAAAATTATCCGCAAATTGGACTCAAAGTTCAAGTAAATTCAACCCGATTAATTGCAAAAAGTATTCTCGCTAAAGAGATTGATATCGCAATTGTTGGAGGTGAAATTCCAAATAAATTAAAAAAAGATTTAACAGTAGAAGATTTTGTCGAAGATAAACTTTGTTTAATCATCGCTAATTCGCACTTTTTTGCCAAGCGGGAAAAAATTAAAAAAGAGGATTTATATCATTTAAATTTTATAACTTTAAATTCAAATTCTACAATTCGAAATTTTATTGACACAATTTTAGCACAAAATTGTATTGAAACTAAACAATTAAAAATTATTATGCAGCTAAATTCAATTGAAGCAATTAAAACAGCCGTAAGCTTAGGCTTAGGAGCAGCATTTGTTTCCTCTTCATCTATTGAAAAAGAAATTGAATTACAAACAATTAAAATTCTTGAAATTGAAGATATTAAAATAACGAGAACATTATCAATCATTAGTAATCCTGAATCATATAAAACAAAAGCATTTGAATTATTTTATAATGAACTTTATATTTTAAAAAATACATCTAAAATTTAATTAACATAATTCTAAAAAACTTGACGAATTTTCTAAATATCCAGTAGAATAAAATTTATATAATTAAAAATTAATTTTAAGTTATGAAATATGCAATCGTTGAGATTAGTGGAAGACAGTTTTGGATTGAAACTGGGAAATATTATGATTTCAATCGAATCCCAATAGAACTTGGTAAAAAAATTATCTTAAATCGGGTTTTATTATTAAATAATGAAGGTGATATTTTAATAGGTAAACCGTATCTAGATAGTGTAAAAGTTAAAGGAAAAATCTTAGAACATTTTCGTGGTAAAAAAACTATTGTTTACAAAATGAAATCAAAAAAGAAAACACGAAGAAAACAAGGTCATCGTCAAGAGTTAACACGAGTTTTAATTCAAGATATTATTATTAATTAAAAATAGGAGATCTAATTTATGGCACACAAGAAAGGTGCAGGAAGTACCAAAAATGGTCGTGATTCAAATTCAAAACGTTTAGGTGTTAAAAAATTCGGTGGAGAAAAAGTAAGAGCTGGGAATATTTTGATTCGTCAAAAAGGCATGAAATTCAAACCTGGTTACAATGTTGGATGTGGAAAAGATTTTACATTATTTGCTTTAACTGATGGAACAGTTAACTTTGATTATCAAGATGGAAAATATAAACGTATAAATATTATTGTTTAATAAAAAATTTAAATAATTTTAAAATGTTAAAAAATCCTTTTAAAAAAAATTCATTAGTAAATAAATATAAAACATTAATTACAGACATTAATGCACTTGAGACTAATCTAAAATTACTAAATGACGATGAATTGAGAGTTAAAAGTTTAAATTTGCAGAAGCAATATAAAAAAACCAAAAATTTAAATTCCTTAATAGCAGAATCTTTTGCGCTTACAAGAGAAGCAAGTTTTCGTACATTAGGTTTACGCCATTTTGATGTCCAATTACTGGGAGGGATTATTTTAAATAGTGGAAAAATTGCTGAAATGCGAACTGGTGAAGGTAAAACGCTCGTGGCAACTTTGCCTGCTTCTTTAAATGCATTAACAAAAAAAGGAGTTCATGTAGTAACGGTAAATGATTATTTGGCAAATCGTGACCAAGTTTCAATGGGACAGATTTATCGGTTTTTAGGGTTAGATACAGGTTTAATTCAACAAGGTATGAATTCTTTTGAAAGACGAGAAAATTATAATGCCGACATAACTTATGTAACAAATTATGAAGTTGTATTTGATTATTTACGTGATAATATGGCTAAAAATATTAAAGATGTGGTTCTACCAACTTTTAATTATAGTATTGTAGATGAAGTTGACTCGATTTTAATCGATGAAGCTCAAACTCCATTAATAATAGCAAATCCTATTGAAACATTAGATAATAAATATGTCATAGCATCTGAAATCACAAATTATTTGCAACCTAATATTGATTTTAAAGTTGATGAAAAGAATAAAAATATTGTTTTAACTGAACAAGGGGCTGAACAAATTGAAAAAATTTTAAAAGTTCAAGATTTATATGACCCCAAGGATCCATGGATACCATATATAATAAATGCAATTAAAGCAAATTCTCTATATTTTAACAATATTCATTATATTATTCAAAATAATCGTATTATTATTGTAGATGAATTTACAGGTCGTATTATGCCAGATCGACGATGGGGTGAAGGTTTACATCAAGCTATTGAAGCTAAAGAAAAATTACCAATTCGAAAAAGTACAGAAACAATAGCAGCTATCACTTATCAGAATTTTTTCTTATCATATCCAAAATTGTCTGGAATGACAGGAACAGGAAAAACGGCAGAAATAGAGTTTGAAAAAATATATAAATTATCAGTAGATCAAATACCGACAGCTCGACCAAATATTCGAAAAGATTTACCTGACCTTATTTTTAAAGATCAATTTTCCAAATGGAATGCAATTGCTCAAGAATGTAATAAAATTTCCAGTAATGGTCAACCAATTTTAATTGGAACAACTACGGTTGAAAAATCTGAGATGTTAGCACAATTGCTAAATGAATATAAATTATCATATCAGGTTTTAAATGCAAAACCAGAAAATATTAGAAAAGAATCTGAAATTGTAGCTCAAGCTGGAAAAAAAAACAGTATTACGATTGCTACAAATATGGCCGGTCGTGGAACAGATATAATATTAGGTGGAAATATAAAATTTACAGTACAGAAAGAATTATATGAAATCTTAACTTTTGTTAAAAATTTATATAAAAAACAAAATTCACCAAATATCAATAAGATATTCCCAAAAATTGAAAATTGTTCCCAAAAATTTATAAGTGTTTTATTATCATTAACAAATGATAATAAATTTTTAAGCTTATCAGATATTGACATTCTGCGCGTTCTACGTGAAAATGATAGAATTTCGACTCCAAGTATTTCTTATCAATGTTCCGTTGAATTTTTAATTAATGAACTAATAGCATTTAATAAAAAACATCAACAACAAGATCAAAAAATTGTCAGAAATTTAGGAGGATTATATATTATAGGTACTGAACGAAATGATTCTCAACGAATTGATAATCAATTACGTGGACGTTGTGCAAGACAAGGTGATCCAGGTACTTCAAGATTTTTTTTAAGTTTAGATGATACATTATTACGTCTTTTTGGTGGTCCGAGAGTTCAAAACTTCATACAAAGTCAACTTCTTGATGACTCACCTTTAGAGTCAAAACTAATTACAAAAAGTTTAAATCGAGCACAAAAACAGGTTGAAGAAAGAGCTTATGAACAACGGAAAAATTTATTTGAATATGATGACGTATTGAATAAACAAAGACAAACTATCTATTATGAACGACGAAAAATTTTAGAAAGTCGATCAATTCGAAACAAAATGTTTGAATATGGTGAGCAAGCAATTGCAGATAATCTAAAATTTTTAAAACGAGAAAAAAGCTTAAATGTTTTTTCAAGTCTGATGTCAAAATTTACATACTTATTTTTATTTGGTAAAAGTTCTAGATTATTAAAAAAATATATAGATACTAAACCAAATAGAAGGCTTATATCTTATTTATTTAGTGAGATTTGGATTGACTATTATATGAAAGATCTTGAATTGGAATTTTATGAAGAAAATTCGTTCGAAGATATGGGACGTCGTACTCTATTATCGTTAAATGATTTAGTTTGGAAAGAACATTTACAAAAGATGACATTATTACGTGAGGCTATTGGATGGCGTGGTTACGGACAACGAAACCCACTCTCTGAATACAAAGAAGAAGCTTATTATTTATTTCAAGATTGTCAAATAATATTACGGCAATTAGTATTACATAGTTTAAAGCGATCATCAATATTATAAAATTTAGTAATCTATATTTAAATTCTATGACAAAACATACGCTTTCAAATAAAACACGATATTCGATTTTAAAATTATCTGGTTTTCGTGCAAGAATGTCGACGCCACAAGGTCGAAAAACAATTCGAAATAGACGAAAAAAAGGACGAAAAAATTTATCTTTACGTCACTAGTTATTCAAATTATTAGAGTTAATTATTATTATTTACTCTAATAATAAATAATTTTTTATTTATTATTTGTATAATACTAATTTAATAAACTAACTTTTTTGAATAATTGTTGTATGAAATTTAACGATGAATTAACGCTTTTTTTAAAAGCTAGGTATCCTGTAATTTATATTAATACAGTAGAAGAAGATCGCGTAGAGTATGTTATTCGTAAAAATGTCAAAACAAATTTAAAGCGTAGTATTTATAGTTGGGATTTCGTTGATGGTTATACAAATAATCCAAATAATGAAGGTTTTGGAAAAAGAAATCCATTACAAGCACTTGAATTAGTTGAAAAATTAAATCCTGAAACTCCGGCCTTGTTTTTATTAAAAGATTTTAATAAATTTTTAACCGATCTTTCAATCTCACGTAAATTAAAAAATATTAGTCGGATTTTAAAATTACAACCAAAAACAATAATTATTATTGGGTCTGAATTGAATATTCCAAAAGAATTACAGGATCTAATTACAATTTTACAGTTTCAACTACCTTTAGAAAATGAAATTAATCAAGAATTAACAAGATTAATTAATTCATTACATATTAATGTTGATGAATCATTATTTGAAAATTTAAGTCGTGCATGTCAAGGTCTATCATTAGAACGAATAAGAAGAGTTTTATCAAAAATAATTGCAACTTATAAAACCATAGATAATAATAGTATTTATATTTTACTTAGTGAAAAAAAACAAATTATTAGTCAAACCGAAATTTTAGAATATTGGCCAGTTAAAGATAATGAAAAAATTAGTAATCTTGGTGGATTAAAAAATTTAAAAGATTGGTTAAAAAAACGAAAAACAGCTTTTAGTATTCAAGCGGCCAATTATGGATTACCTACACCAAGAGGATTATTGTTAATTGGAATTCAAGGAACGGGTAAATCGATAACCGCAAAAGCAATTGCGAATGACTGGCAATTACCATTGTTAAAATTGGATGTCGGAAAATTATTCGGTGGAATTGTTG